TTCTTTTGATTGATTATTTTTTTTTATTTATTTGGAAATATTATTAATAGCCTCTACTCGTGTCCTAGCCCGCCTGAGAGCTAGATTCGCCTCAATTGCCTGTTTCTTACCTTCAGCTCTACTTAAGTTAGCTTCAGCTATTTTAAGAGCTTGTTGAGCTTCTTGCGGATCAATGTCAGTACTCATCTCTGCATCATTTCCTAAAATAGTGATCTCATTATTACCTATCCTAGCGAAACCGCCCATCAGAGCCACAGTTAACCATTGGTCATTGAGGCGTATTCTCAAAAGACCGATATCTACAGCTGTAGCAATAGGGGCATGGTTTGGTAATACACCAATTTGGCCACTATTAGTAGATAAAATGATTTCTTTCACTTCTGAATCCAAAATAATTCGATTAGGAGTCAGTACACAAAGATTTAAGGTCATTTCTTCAAATTGCTCTCCCCTTCTAAGTTCATAGCTTTCGCGGTAGCTTCATCAATGTTACCCACCAAATAAAAGGCCTGCTCGGGAAGACCATCTAATTCTCCGGAAAGAATCAATTGAAACCCCTTAATTGTTTCTGCGAGAGCAACATATTTACCTGGAGAACCAGTAAATACTTCTGCCACGAAGAAGGGTTGTGACAAAAAACGCTCAATTTTTCGTGCTCTTGCTACAGTTAAACGGTCCTCCTCGGATAATTCGTCCAACCCAAGTATAGCTATAATGTCTTGAAGTTCTTTGTAACGTTGTGAAGTTTGCTTAACTCTTTGCGCAATTTCATAATGTTCCTCGCCAACAATCCGAGGTTGTAACATAGTTGACGTGGAATCTAAAGGATCCACTGCCGGATAAATACCTTTGGCAGCTAATCCTCTTGATAGTACGGTAGTAGCATCTAAATGTGCAAATGTCGCGGCAGGAGCAGGGTCGGTCAAATCGTCCGCAGGTACATAAACTGCTTGGATCGAAGTTATGGATCCCTCTTTGGTAGAAGTAATTCTTTCTTGCAAAGAACCCATTTCTGTACTAAGTGTAGGTTGATAACCTACTGCAGAAGGCATTCTCCCTAATAAGGCGGATACTTCCGATCCTGCTTGGACGAAACGAAAGATATTGTCGATGAATAAAAGTACGTCTTGCTCATTAACATCCCGGAAATATTCTGCCATGGTTAGGGCAGTCAAACCAACTCTCATACGAGCTCCCGGGGGTTCATTCATTTGACCATAGACTAGAGCCACTTTTGATTCTGCAATATTTTTTTCATTAATCACTCCAGATTCTTTCATTTCCATGTAGAGATCATTTCCTTCACGAGTACGTTCGCCTACTCCGCCAAATACGGATACGCCTCCATGAGCTTTGGCAATGTTGTTGATCAATTCCATGATGAGTACTGTTTTACCTACTCCAGCTCCTCCAAATAACCCTATTTTTCCTCCACGGCGATAGGGAGCTAAAAGATCCACTACTTTAATTCCTGTTTCAAAGATTGATAATTTTGTATCTAACTGTATAAAGGCAGGCGCCGATCTATGAATAGGAGATGTTGTGCGAGTATCTACGGGACCTAAATTATCAACAGGCTCCCCAAGAACATTGAAAATTCGTCCAAGAGTAGCTCCTCCGACTGGAACACTTAGAGGAGTTCCCGTGTCAATCACTTCCATCCCTCTCATCAGCCCATCTGTAGCATTCATAGCGACAGCTCTAACTCGATTATTTCCTAATAATTGTTGTACCTCGCAAGTAACATTAATTTGTGGACCGGCAGTATCTCGACCCTTAACTACTAAAGCATTATAAATATTAGGCATTTTGCCGGGGGTAAAAACGACATCCAATACCGGGCCAATAATTTGAGCGATACGCCCTAGGTTTTTTTCTTCAAGCGTGGAAACGCCAAGACCAGAAGTAGTAGGATTTATTCTCATAATAATAAAGTGAAATATGTCGAAATTTTTGAATAGTACTGAAAAAAATATGTCCGATATCAAATTGATCAGTTAATTCAATAATAAATAAATGGAGTTAGCATTCGATTTAGTTTGTACCACTCAAATGAATCCAATTCAATCATTTACACTACACATTGAATGATGAAATTTTCAAGTTCAACCAATCTTTATTTCTTTTTTTATGGATTTTTGTGTTTTATACTACGATTTATGCCTAGTTTCACATCTAGGATTTACATATACAACATATATCACTGTCAAGAGGGAATTTTTATTAGTATTTCATTTCTTAGATTAATAATAAGAAGGGATATACTTCTCCATTATAAACTTGCAAAACAAGGATTGGGTTGCACCATATATATAAAAGAGTATACAATAATATAGATATACAATAATGATGTATTTTATTTATCAAATACATGGTCTAATAACAAACCAATTTTAACATTTTAATTAGTTTATAATATTCGTTAAATATTTTGTGTTTGAAAAATTGTTGTCAAAGGTTTTGAGTTATTTACGCCTAATACATATCGAGTAGACCTTGT